ATTCAATCATTTCCCCAACATAAGGGAACTCTTGGTACGTTGTTGAATCGAAATAAGGAATGCCAATCTTTCATAATTTTGTCATCATCCAATTGCTCTCGAATTGGTCCCTTCAATACTTCGAGATATAATAATGCGACAAAAGGATCGGATCCCATGACTCCAATTAGGGATTTGTTGGGTCCTTTAGGTACTATTGTGCCTAAAATAGTAAATCTTCGTTCATCTTACTATTTAATAACTTATAATCAAGTCTTTTTAAAGAAATATTTTTTACTTGAAAATTTTCAACAGACTTTCCAAGTGCTTCAAGTACTTCCATTTCAATACTGTTTCCTAGATGAAAATAGTAGGATTTATAATCCCGATCCATGCAGTAACATCATTTGGAATTCATTCCATTTGAATTGGTGTTTTCTCCATCACGATTCTTGTGAAGAGGCATGGACAATAATTAGCCTGGGACAATTCCTTTGTGAAAATGCATGTCTATTGAAATATGGATCACGCATAAAAAAATCTGGTCAAATTTTCATTGTTCATGTTGACTCTTTAGTTATAAGATCATCTAAGCCCTATTTGGTCACTCCAGGAGCAACTGTCCATGGCCATTATGGAGAAATCTTTTCTGAAGGAGACACATTAATTACATTTATATATGAAAAATCGAGATCTGGTGACATAACGCAAGGTCTTCCAAAAGTGGAACAAATCTTAGAAGTTCGTTCAATTGATTCAATATCGATGAACCTCGAAAGAAGAGTTGAAGGTTGGGACGAACGTATCCGAAGGATTCTTGGGATCCCTTGGGGATCCTTAATTGGAGCTGAACTAACCATAGCCCAAAGTCGTATCTCTTTGGTTAATAAGATCCAAAAGGTTTATCGATCCCAAGGGGTACAGATCCATAATAGACATATAGAGATTATTGTACGTCAAGTAACATCAAGAGTTTTGGTTTCAGAAGATGGAATGTCTAATGTTTTTTTACCTGGGGAATTTATTGGATTGTTGCGAGCAGAGCGAGCAGGGCGCGTTTTGGACGAAGCGATCTGTTATCGGGCAATCTTATTGGGAATAACGAAGTCATCTCTGAATACTCAAAGTTTCATATCCGAAGCGAGTTTTCAAGAAACTGCTCGAGTTTTAGCAAAAGCTGCTCTACGAGGTCGTATTGATTGGTTGAAAGGCCTGAAAGAGAACGTTGTTCTGGGGGGGCTTATACCGGTTGGTACCGGATTCAACAAATTAGTACATCGTTCAAAGCAAGACAAAAACATTCATTTGAAAATTAAAAGGAAGGATCTATTCGAGTTGGAAATGAGAGATATTTTGTTATACCATAGAGAATTATTTTGTTCTTGTGCCCCAAACACTTTCCATGAGACATCAGACCAATCATTTACGTAATGTAATATGTAATTTACTAATTCTTAACAAGATAACAAGAGGTTCATTCTTTTTACTTTAACTCTACAGTCCAATTATGGATTTCGTAATCAATGAAATAAAAAATAAAGAATGAAATTCATGGTTTGGGTCGTAGATCAATGGTCAATCCTGGTAGAAGGTTCCGTCGGAACAATTATTTATTTCATAGGGTACTGAATCTCTTTGAAAAAAAAAAAGAGAAAGTGTGGGAAAATGGGAAGACGATATTGGAACATCAATTTGGAAGAAATGATGGAAGCAGGAGTTCATTTTGGTCATGGTACTAATAAATGGAATCCTAGAATGGCTCCTTACATCTCTGCAAAGCGTAAGGGTATTCATATTATAAATCTTACTATAACTGCTCGTTTTTTATCAGAAACTTGCGATTTAGTTTTTGATGCAGCAAGTAGGGGAAAAAAATTCTTAATCGTTGGCACCAAAAAGAAAGCAGCGGATTTAGTAGCATCAGCAGCAATAAGGGCTCGATGTCATTATGTTAATAAAAAATGGCTTGGTGGTATGTTAACGAATTGGTATACTACAGAAACAAGACTTAAGAAGTTCAGGGACTTAAGAACAGAACAAAAGATGGGGAAATTCAATCGTCTCTCCAAAGGAGATGCAGCAATGTTGAAGAGAAATTTATCTACCTTGCAAGCATATCTGGGTGGGATCAAATATATGACGGGATTGCCCGATATTGTAATTATCGTTGATCAGCAAGAAGAATATACGGTTCTTCGAGAATGTTCCATTTTGGGTATTCCAACGATTTGTTTAATTGATACAAATTGTGACCCAGATCTTGCAGATATTTCTATTCCGGCCAACGATGATGCTATAGCTTCGATTCGATTGATTCTTACCAAATTAGTATCTGCAATTTGTGAGGGCCGTTCCAGTTATATAAAAAATGGTTGATTATCTTATCATTACTCTTATCATTAAGAAGAATAAAGAAGAAGATTAGTTTGTTTTTGGTGAATTCTCTTTGATTGTTACTATTTTGGTTTGCATCTTTTGGAGTTTGAACTATGTTTTGACTATCAAATAATATTGAAAAGAGAAAATGATTGGTATTTTTTTTTTTTTTTTATGTGATTTCTCAGTATCCGAAATATACGATTCAGAAAACTTAAATTCATGAATGAACATAGATGAATTGAGAAAGAAATGGTTGAATCAAAATAATTACTTTTTTGAAGTTCAATTTCTGTTAGAGGATAATATGAATGTTATACCATGTTCCATTAAAACACTCAAAGGGTTATATGATATATCAGGTGTAGAAGTAGGCCAACATTTATATTGGCAAATAGGAGGTTTACAAATTCATGCCCAAGTACTTATCACTTCTTGGGTTGTAATTGCTATCTTATTAGGTTCAGTCATCATAGCTGTTCGGAATCCACAAACCATTCCGACCGACGGTCAGAATTTCTTCGAATATGTCCTTGAATTTATTCAAGACTTGAGCAAAACTCAGATTGGAGAGGAGTATGGTCCTTGGGTTCCTTTTATAGGAACGATGTTCCTATTTATTTTTGTTTCTAACTGGTCGGGCGCTCTTTTACCTTGGAAAATCATAAAGTTACCTCATGGAGAGTTAGCTGCGCCCACGAATGATATAAATACTACTGTTGCTTTAGCTTTACCCACGTCAGTGGCATATTTCTATGCGGGTCTTAGTAAAAAAGGATTGGGATATTTCGGTAAATACATTCAACCAACTCCAATACTTTTACCAATTAATATTCTAGAAGATTTCACCAAACCTTTATCTCTTAGTTTTCGACTTTTTGGGAATATATTGGCTGATGAATTAGTGGTTGTTGTTCTTGTTTCTTTAGTGCCTTCAGTAGTTCCTATACCTGTCATGTTTCTTGGATTATTTACAAGCGGTATTCAAGCTCTTATTTTTGCAACTTTGGCTGCGGCTTATATAGGTGAATCCATGGAGGGTCATCATTGACTAACTTTTGAAATAGTCTAGTCTTTTTTGAAGCTTATCCCAAATCAAGCAATGCGGGGGGTTCCATATAATTCACTGAGTTGTAGAATAAAATGCAAATAGCTACATGTATGTATATATCAAGAAAGAAAGAAGAGTTGGGGATCCTACTACATATATGTAATGCTTATGAGTATCAATCTTTGTGTATGTTTCGAATAATGGTTCCAGAATACGATTTAATAGAATAAAAAGTGCAGGTGATTTACGTTATGGAAGAATAAAAGTATATGCTATTTACTAGTTAGATAGTAATGACCCCTATTTCTTTTTTTCTAGTCCACTGCATTTATATGGATTCCCATATCAGTCCTTTTTCTATTTTGTCTGTGATTGTGAATTGAATGAAAGAGAAAAAGAATGGAATAGTTTATAAACAAGGAAATGCAATTACTAAAACTATATACATATCTATTTACATAAGGTCATAAGGTAGAAAGGAAAAACGATATCTCGAAGTAGTTCTGACAATTCAGTAATATTCTGAATTCCATTTGGAGCTTTTAGTTACTTCGACCTGAGAAGTAGAAAAAGAAGTAGATTAAGTACTAATTCATTGGTTGGTTGTATCATTAATCATTTCTTTTTTTGGTGCGAGGAACTTACCATGAATCCACTTATTTCTGCTGCTTCCGTTATTGCTGCTGGATTGGCTGTAGGGCTTGCTTCTATCGGACCTGGGGTTGGTCAAGGAACTGCTGCGGGCCAAGCCGTAGAAGGTATTGCGAGACAACCAGAAGCAGAGGGTAAAATACGAGGTACTTTATTGCTGAGTCTGGCTTTTATGGAAGCTTTAACCATTTATGGACTGGTCGTGGCATTAGCTCTTTTATTTGCAAATCCTTTTGTTTAATGTTTAAGTAGAATAAAAATGTAAAAAAAAAAAAGAAGAAGAAAAACATAACCATAACTAATAAATTTGAGAATTCTCAAATTCCATTAAGATTAAGAATAATAAGCGGAGTGATACAAAAAGAACTCTGTTCTTTGTTAGTCCTATCTATAAAGGGAGAGCATATGAAAAATATAACCGATTCTTTTGTTTCCGTGGGGCACTGGCCATCCGCTGGGAGTTTCGAATTTAATACCGATATTTTAGCAACAAATCCAATAAATCTAAGCGTAGTGCTGGGTGTATTGATTTTTTTTGGAAAGGGAGTGTGTGCGAGTTGTGTATTTCAAGAATAGGTTGGATTTCACCGGCTGCACTTTCTTTATATTATTTTTTATAGCATAAATAGGAACAAAGGGTGCACAATCTCGACGAATTACTTCGGAATTGGATTTCATTCAGAAATCATATGTAAGAACCATAGCATTTCGTAACTAATTGGTAAATGAACTTTGATTCTCTTCTCTATCAACCAATAATGTTGAGGTCTTTTACATGGTTAAAGATAAATTGTTTGAAGTCCAGGCACAGCATAACATGGTACTCTTTCTACCGCTACGTTAGTACCAAAAAGGTTTAAAAATGATAAAAAGAAAAAAGGAAGAATTGGGAATTTATCCAATGTAGAACACTCATATGGATAAAATTCTTTGAACCATTAAC